CTGATGAATCCGCCCAAGCAGGCTTACTAATGGGATGTCCTGAAAAGTTACAAAATTTCGCTTTAGCCAATGATCCAATCAAAGGAATAATTGGAACTATAGTATCAAACTTTTTAATAACAATATCTATAATAAATGACTTTTCTAACATTTGACTCCTTACTGCTGAAGGAGTTGGTCGTACACTTGAAAGATAACCCAGAAAATCGATAAAATGATTGGATAATTGGTTTATATGAATCCTATCCGGTTGAGACCAAAAGTAAAAATGACATTCCCATAAATTTACAAGGTAATATTTCCATTTCTTCATCAAAAGAGGGGTTCCTTTTGAAGACAAAATGGATTTTCCTTGAAATCTGAAATACTGTATGAAAGGATCCTTGAACAACCATAGGATAGTATTAAAATCATTACGAAAATCCACTAAAAAATGTTCTATTTTTCTATAAAAATGTGTTCGATCAAGAAAAGCTCTAGAAGACGTTGATCGTAAATGATAAGATTGTTTACGGAGAAAAACAAATATGGATTCCGATTCATATACATGAAAATTATATAGGAACAGGAAAAATCTTTGATTCTCTTTTGAAAAAAAGAGAATCATTTTCGTTTTTTGAGTAATAAGACTATTCCAATTATGATACTTGTAGAGAAAGAATCTCAATAAGTGCAAAAAGGGAGCATCTTGTATCCAAGAGCGAAGGGTTTGAACCAATAGTTCCAGATGGATAGGGTAGGGTATTAGTATATCTAATACATGATTTAAATGTAATAATTTATCCTCTAAAAAGGGAAATATGGAATGAATTGATCGTAAAGTAGTCATAGATTTGTCTATTTCTTTACTTTCTGGGGAAGATACTAATCGCAGTGAGAATGGAAGTTCCACAATGACTGCAACCCCCTCTGATATCATTTGAGAATCAAAATTTTTATTATGCCCGAAAAAAAAATTTGGATTAGAATCATTCGTAAAAATAATCAAATGCTTCTGTTGATACATTCGAGTAATTAAACGTTTAACAATTATTAAACTATATTTTTTGTCATAACCTAAATTTTCCATAGGCTCATAAAGAATCGATTTATTTAACCCATGATCATGAGCAAGTGCATAAATGTATTCCTGAAAGAGAAGTGGGTATAGGAAGTCCCGTTCTCGCGATCTATCTATCTTTAAATAGCCTTGTAATTCCTCCATTTTAAATTCGATTTGAACCAAAACCGGGGATTTCTTGGGTCATCAAATGATACGATACATAGGTACGATACAGTCAAAACAAGGTATCAAGGTATATAGTAAGAAAAGATACCTTGGAAATGATTAATCCATGGATTCTCTCTTTTTCCATCCGATTGGTTCTTGTTCGTTATAAGATACCGAAGATGTTTAGAAATCCTTTATTTTTGCAACCCGATCGCTCTTTTGACTTTAGAATTCTATTTCTCAATATACTGTTTCTTTTACACATTCGTCTCCGCACAGGGATATAATTAATAGAATAGTTAGGATTCAAAAAAAAAGTGAAGAATCCACTTATTAAATTATTAAAGTGATTTCATAACCTTTGCCCGCCCCAGGGACTAATATATTTCTAACGTATAATTAGATCGGGAAATTGGTAATTATTCGAATTAAGAACCGAAGCTCGTTGCTCTTTTTGTTTCCCTATAATTGGAGCTTTTTGGCTCTATCCATTTATTCACTCGATCCAACCATAATTGATTTTTTGTACCGCTCTAAGAATTAAAACTCTAACAAACTAAACAAATATTTTGTACCGATCCCGTAAGGGTTAAGTACTCTATCTTAAAGTTATTTATTTATGATATGAGTTATTCATTTATACGACATGCTGTTTTTTCCATTCGTTCCCTCTCAGGATCAGTCGGGGTCTTACAAACTCTACCAACGGTATGGACGAATCCGTTCCTTCATCCAAATGTGTAAAAGATTTTAGCCGCACTTAAAAGCCGAGTACTCTACCGTTGAGTTAGCAACCCAAAAATAGAATTATGGTGTGTAGATACGATCGAAAAAAAAAAGAGAGATTGGATTGCACAACCCCATCAAAAACATTTTTTTATAGTAAATTATGAACATAAAAATGAACAGCTATAATGAAAATCTGAAAAATTCCCGGATAAGATAAATGAAATATATCCCAGAGAATTTAAGGAACCTATCGCTTACATGAAGTAAAGTAAAAAAAACTTATAGGGCGTGGATAAATAGATCTATTTATCCACGATCAATTATATTTTTTCAATACACTATTGTCAATATGAACGTTGAGAAAAAAAAAATAATATTATTATTATATTATAAAATAATAAGAACTTGTGTTGGATTGGCATTTCATAGATAACCTACCTAGAGAATAGTAGATGTCGAAAAGAAAAAAATAATCAAGAAGAAAACCTCGGGTTTATTCAATATCCATAAAGATACCATAAGAAAGCTCGGCCCCTTATTTTTATTTTTAGTGGAGTCTCG